GCAACAATCGGACTTTCGTCGAGATATCATAAAAGGTTCTATACGAGCGCAACGACGAAAAACAATTATTTTGGAACTGTTTCAAACAAATGCGCATTCCCCCCTTTTTTTGGACAGACTCGAAAAATTTCTTTTTTTTTCTTTTGATATTTCTGAAATAATGAAAATACTGTTTATACATCAAATGTGTAAAAAAAAAGAATTAACAATTTCGAATTCTACTAAAGAAAAAACAAAAGAAAGTGAGAAAAAAAAAAAAGACAAACGAAAAGAAGAAAACAGAGAAGAAAAAGACCGAATAGAAATAGCGGAAGCCTGGGATAGCATTTTATTTGCTCAAGTAATAAGGGGTTGTGTTTTAGTAACTCAATCAATTCTTAGAAAATATATTCTATTACCTTCATTAATAATAGCTAAAAATAGCATCCGCATGTTATTATTTCAATTTCCCGAATGGTCGGAGGATTTTCAAGATTGGAATAGAGAAATGCATGTTAAATGTACTTATAATGGAGTGCAATTATCAGAAACAGAATTTCCGAAAAACTGGTTAACAGACGGTATTCAAATTAAAATTCTATTTCCTTTTCGTCTAAAACCGTGGCATAGATCTAATCGAAAATCCCCTGCTAAAGAACCAATGAAAAAGAAAAAGCAAAAAAATGATTTCTGCTTTTTAACAGTTTGGGGAATGGAAAGTGAACTGCCCTTTGGGTCTCCAAAAGGAGGACTTTCACTTTTCGAACCCCTCGTTACAAAATTCGAAAAAAAACTTAGAAAGTTGAAAAAAAACAGTTTTCTAGTTCTAAAAATTTTAGAGGAAAGAAGAAAACTCGTTCTAAATTTATCAAAAGAAAAAAAAAATTGGATCATCAAAAGGATTCTATTTATAAAAGAAATAATAAACAAATTTTCAAAAATAAATCCAATTCTATTATTTAGATTTAGAGAAGTAGATGAATTGCCTGAAACTCAAAAAGAAAAAGATTTGGTAATAAATAATTGGATGATTCATAAATTTTCTACCCCAATTCGATCTAGGAATTGTACAAATTATTCATTGATCGAAAAAAAAATGAAAGATCTGACTCTTAGAACAAGCAAAATTCAAAACCAAATAGAAAAAATTACAAAAGACAATAAAAAAAGATTTCTAATATTAGAGAGAAATACTACTGCTAACAAAATAAGTTATAATAGTAAAAAATTACAATTAAAATTATCAAAAAATATTTCGCAGATATTAAAAAAAAGAAATACTCGATTGGTTCGTAAATCAAAGTTTTTTATAAAAATTTGGATGGAAAGGATATACATAGACATCGTTCTAGGTATCATGAATAGTCCGAGGATCAATACCCAGCTTTTGCTTAAATCAAGAAGAAAAATCTTTAATAAAAATAATAATGAAGGAAATCACAAAAGAATTGAGAAAACAAATCAAAATACAATTAAGTTTATTTCACTTATAAAAAAATCATTAAATAATAGTAATATTAGTCTTCTTACTAAGAATTCCCAACTTTTTTGTAACCTATCCTCTTTGTCGCAAGCATATGTATTTTACAAATTATCACAAACACAAATTTTTAACTTTTATAAGTTAAGATCTGCTGTTCAATATCAAAGGGGATTTCTTTTTATTAAAAAAGAAATCCAAAATTTTTTTTTGACCCAGGGTTTATTTCATTCCGAATTAAAAGATAAAAACCGTCAAAATTCTGTACCAAATCAATGGAAAAACTGGTTGTTAAGGAGTCATTATCAATATAAATATGATTTAGGGAAGATAAAATGGTCTAAATTAATGCCACAAAAGTGGCGAAATCAAATCAATCAACACCATATGATTCAAAATCAAAATTTAAACAAATGGAATTCCTATGAAAAAGAACAATTAATTGAAAAAAAAAACGATTTTGAACCAGACTCATTATCAAATTACAAAGATAATTTGAAAAAATATTATGAATATAATGTTTTATCATCGAAATCCATTACTTATGACAATAAGAAAGATTCATATAGTTCTAGGTCATCATTACAAAAATTACCATTCAAAATAAATAAAAAGCTTTTTTATAATAACCAGACAGGTAAAAGCAAAATAGTCAATATCCCTCTAAATAATTATATACTCGAAGATGATATTCACAATAGCGAAAAAAGATCAGATAGAAAATATTTTGATTGGAGAATTCTCCATTTTTGTCTTAGAAAGAAGGTCGATATTGAATCCTGGATCCATACCACCGGAAGTAACGACAATAAAAATGCCAATACTGGGACTAATAAATATCAAATAATTGATAAAGTTGATAAGAAAAATCTTTTTTTTCTTACAATTATTCAAAATAAAGAAGTCAATTCATCCAATACAAAAAAAAACCTTTTTGATTGGATGAGAATGAATGAAGAAATACTAAATCGTCCTATATGCAATTTTGAACTTTGGTTCTTTCAAAAATTGTTGATACTTTTCAACACATATAATATAAAGCCCTGGGTAATACCAACAAAATCACTTCTTTTCAATTTTCATTTAGATGAAAATGTTTGTGAAAATGACAAAATAAATGAAAAGAAAAATCGCAATCTTTTTATATCATCAAATAAAAAAAAATCTATTGAATTAGAGAATCAAAACCCGACAAAAAAAGAATCTGAGGGCCAAGTCAATTTTGGATCAGTTCGCGAAAATCAAGAAAAAGATGTTGCAGAAGATTATGTAGGATCCGAAATGAAAAAACGTAGAAAGAAAAAAAAATACAAAAGTAATACGGAAGCGGAGCTTGATTTCTTTCTAAAAAGATATTTGCGTTTTCAATTAAGATGGGATGATTCTTTCAATCAAAAAATAATCAATAATATCAAAGTATATTGTTTTCTTCTTAGACTGACAAATCCACGAGAAATTATTCTCTCCTCTATTCAAAGAGGGGAAATGAGTCTGGATATTCTGATGATTCATAAGAATTTAACTCTTACAGAATTGATGAAAAAAGGAATATTGATTATCGAACCTGTGCGTTTGTCCGTAAAAAATAATGGACAATTTCTTTTGTATAACACCGCAGTGATTTTATTGATTCATAAGAGCAAACAAGAAATTTCCAAAAGATACAGAGAAAAAAGCTATGTCGATAAAAAATATTTGATCGAATCTATTGAAAACCATCCAACAACTCAAACTGACAATGGGAAAAAAAAGGATTATGATTTACTTCTTCCTGAAAATATTTTATCCCCAAAAAGTCGTAGAGCATTGAGAATTCGAATTTCTTTTAATTCGAAAAAGAAAAATGATATTCACAAAAATAAAGAAATTTTGTATAATAGTGCGATAAAAAAGGGTAATTACATCCTGAGTAAAAGCAAACATTTTGATAGATTTGATAGAAATAAAAATAAACTAATTAAATTAAAACTTTTTCTTTGGGCCAATTATCGATTGGAAGATTTAGCGTGTATGAATCGTTATTGGTTTGATACCAATAATGGCAGTCGGTTCAATATGGTAAGGATATATATCTATCCCCCGTTAAAACTTCAGTGAGGACCTTTTTTCCATTCCCAGAACATATCTTCTTTAGTTTACTATATGAAAAATGAAAAATATATGAAAACAAGAAAGTAGAAAATGCATTGTTTTCCATTTTATGCTGATACATGTAAATCCATCAGATGGAAATTCGAGCAACAAAAGAATTAATGGTATTTTTTTACTTGAAATTTGAAATTGTAATTTTAGAATTGTAGAAATAATTTTCATTTTTTCTCTTTTGTATTGTAAACGAAGAAATCATCTTTTTATATTTTCTATATCTATATAGGCAAGTCCAAAAATTGGATTGATTAATGGTCAATTTTATTTCACAAAGTTAGGAATTCCTAACTTTGTGAAAATTATTATATATATTGAATTACACTAATTAATAATACTAATTAATTAAACTAACCTACCATTATAATTACTGATCCATAAAAATATTAAAAAGCGGAGGAGTTGTATTTTATGGTCAAAAATTTATTCATTTCAGTTATTTCACAAGAAAAAAAAGAAGAAAAGAGGGGATCGGTTGAATTTCAAATAGTGAATTTTACTAATAAAATAAAAAGACTTACTTCACATTTGGAATTACATAGAAAAGACTATTTATCTCAGCGGGGTTTACGGAAAATTCTAGGAAAACGGCAACGACTTCTGTCTTATTTGTTAAAAAAAAATAGAGTAGGTTATAAAGAATTAATTGGCAAATTGGATATTCGGGAGTCAAAAATCCCTTAAATTGAAGAATTTTTTAGTAGTTGATTTATTACATCTTGAATTTTGATAAACTTCTTTTCATTTTCAATAATTCGCGAAACAATGAATCGAGGAACCCCTTATGAATGTACCAGACACGAGAGAACGCCTTATGATAGTCAATATGGGCCCCCACCACCCATCAATGCATGGTGTTCTTCGACTAATTGTTACTCTAGACGGTGAAGATGTTGTTGACTGTGAACCCATATTAGGTTATTTACACAGAGGAATGGAAAAAATTGCGGAAAACCGAACAATTATACAATATTTACCTTATGTGACACGTTGGGATTATTTAGCAACTATGTTCACAGAAGCAATAACAGTAAACGGACCAGAACAGTTGGGAAATATTCAAGTACCTAAAAGAGCCAGCTATATCAGAGTAATTATGTTAGAGTTGAGTCGTATAGCTTCTCATCTGTTATGGCTTGGTCCCTTTATGGCAGATATTGGTGCCCAGACTCCTTTTTTTTATATTTTTAGAGAAAGAGAGTTAGTATATGATTTATTCGAAGCTGCCACTGGTATGAGAATGATGCATAATTTTTTTCGTATCGGAGGAGTAGCGGTTGATCTACCTTATGGTTGGATAGATAAATGTTTGGATTTCTGTGATTATTTTTTAACGGGAATTGCTGAATATCAAAAACTTATTACGAAAAATCCCATTTTTTTAGAACGAGTTGAAGGGGTAGGTATTGTTGGTACAGAGGAAGCAATAAATTGGGGTTTATCAGGACCAATGCTACGAGCTTCTGGAGTACAATGGGATCTTCGTAAGGTTGATCATTATGAGTGTTACGATGAATTTGATTGGGAAGTTCAGTGGCAAAAAGAAGGAGATTCATTAGCTCGTTATTTAGTCCGAATTGGCGAAATGACGGAATCAATAAAAATTATTCAACAGGCTATGGAAGGAATTCCAGGGGGGCCCTATGAAAATCTAGAAACCCGATTATTTGATAGACAAAGGGATCCAGAATGGAATGATTTTGAATACCGATTCATTAGTAAAAAAGCTTCTCCTACTTTTGAATTACCAAAACAAGAACTTTATGTAAGAGTCGAAGCCCCAAAGGGTGAATTGGGAATTTTTCTGATAGGGGATCGTAGCGGTTTTCCTTGGAGGTGGAAAATTCGATCGCCGGGTTTTATCAATTTACAAATTCTTCCTCAATTAGTTAAAAGAATGAAATTGGCCGATATTATGACAATCCTAGGGAGTATAGATATCATTATGGGGGAAGTTGATCGTTGAAATGATAATGAATATAACAGACATAATTGATATAATAGAAATTAATTCTTTTTCTAGATTGAGATTGGAATCTTTAAACGAGATCTATGGAATTCTATGGATGCTTTTCCCTATTTTTATTCTGATATTGGGAATCACGATAGGTGTACTAGTAATTGTGTGGTTAGAAAGAGAAATATCTGCAGGGGTGCAACAACGTATTGGACCTGAGTATGCCGGTCCTTTTGGAGTTCTTCAAGCGCTAGCGGACGGGACAAAATTACTTTTTAAAGAGAATCTTTTTCCGTCTCGAGGAGATACTCGTTTATTCAGTCTTGGACCAGCCATAGCAGTCATATCAACTCTATTAAGCTATTCCGTAATTCCTTTTAGCTATCACCTTGTTTTAGCTGATCTAACTATTGGTGTTTTTTTATGGATTGCCATTTCAAGTATTGCCCCTATTGGCCTTCTTATGTCAGGGTATGGATCAAACAATAAATATTCCTTTTTAGGTGGTCTACGAGCTGCTGCTCAATCAATTAGTTATGAAATACCATTAACTCTCTGTGTATTATCCATATCTCTACGTGCGATTCGTTGAAACAGAAAGTTTTCCCTATTCTTTCTTTTTTTTGTTACAAAAAAAAGTGAAATGAATTGAATAGATATTTTCTATTTTTTATTAATCATTTTCCGTAATGAACTGAATTGGATAGTTATATGAGTGAAAGAAAACAGCTTCAAAATTGGCAGTAAACAAATTGAGACTCGTTTCCTATGTACAAGAGTAAAGCAGAAATCAAAAGATAACATAGTTTGTCCCAAGATTGGTTGATTATTTATATTTATCCTAGCTTGAAGCGGGCTCAAAAGATAAACCGGAGGCAGTTTTTCCTATTTACTATCATTTATATTTCATCTATTGCCATAATGTTACGAGTGATTGAGGATAAATGGGCGGATGGGTAGAAACACAAAGATACACAAAGGATTCGTAATAGAGATTATTGAAATTATCCAAAAGAAAAGGATATTTCTCCTAATATGAAAAAAAGAATATAAATTGAGGCTTTAATTTGGTAGAAATGATCAGGTAGTACTCCTCATGATTCCGATCCAGAGCTTTTTCCTACTTACCAATAAAAAAATGACTATCAGGAACGAAAGAATCCTTTACTTTATTTATTCGAATTTAGGCTAAGCCCCCTTTTTTCCGAACGAAGAAGAGGAACAAAAAAAAAATAGAAATTTCTAATTACTAATTAAATAATTAAAATCTCTTTTTTCTATTTTAATTATTTAATTAGAAATTTGTGTCATATTGCTAAACTAGTAGAATGTCTAATTCATTTTCGTGATTAAAAAGGATAAGTTGAAATATCTATTGATATTTTTACCAAAGAATAGTTGGACTTTTTATAAATAGTATTTTATTGAAAAATTTCAGCTATTACTCAAGAAAGAAAAATGAAAATTCTTAAAGGATAAGATAAATTCAGAAGTTTGTTTAGTATTATAATTCTAACAGACAGAATTTCATTGGTCGAATTTGAAACTGTCCGATAAATTTTGATCCTATTTATCCTACAAATATAGCAATATAGCAAGATAAATAATACCATCGGACCTTTAGATTTTTTATCGCCTTAGAGGAGCCGTATGAGGTGAAAATCTCATGTACGGTTCTGTACTAGCGTGAGAACAGTGATGTTATCGCCGACTAGGATTATCTAACAGTTCAAGTACAGTTGATATAGTTGAAGCACAATCAAAATATGGTTTTTGGGGGTGGAATTTTTGGCGTCAACCTATAGGGTTTATCATTTTTTTAATTTCTTCCTTAGCGGAATGTGAGAGATTGCCCTTTGATTTACCAGAAGCAGAAGAAGAATTAGTAGCAGGTTATCAAACCGAATATTCGGGTATTAAATTTGGTTTATTTTATGTTGCTTCCTATCTAAACTTATTAGTTTCGTCATTATTTGTAACAGTTCTTTACTTGGGTGGTTGGAATATCTCTATTCCATTGCTTCCTGAATTTTTTGAGCTAACTAAAGTAAATGGAGTCTGTGGAACAATAATGGGGATCTTTATTACATTAGTTAAAAGTTATTTGTTCTTGTTCATTTCTATCACAATAAGATGGACTTTACCTAGACTAAGAATGGATCAACTATTAAATCTTGGATGGAAATTTCTTTTACCTATATCTCTTGGTAATTTAGTATTAACAACTTCTTTCCAATTACTTTCACTCTAAAACAATCTTTTTTTTTTTCTAGTTACTACTTGTCTCAAAAAGAGAAAGAAATAAATATCAAATTATCCATAGATTTTCACCCTATGTTCCCTATGGTAACTGGTTTTATAAATTATGGTCAACAAAGCGTACGAGCTACAAGGTATATTGGTCAAAGTTTCATTATTACTTTATCCCACGCAAATCGTTTACCTATAACTATTCAATATCCTTATGAAAAATTAATCACATCAGAACGTTTTCGTGGTCGAATCCATTTTGAATTTGATAAATGCATTGCTTGTGAGGTATGTGTTCGTGTATGTCCTATAGATCTCCCTGTTGTTGATTGGAAATTGGAAACTGAGATTCGAAAAAAACGCTTACTTAATTACAGTATTGATTTTGGAATCTGTATATTTTGCGGGAACTGCATTGAGTATTGCCCAACAAATTGTTTATCAATGACTGAAGAATACGAGCTTTCTACTTATGATCGTCACGAATTGAATTATAATCAAATTGCTTTAGGTCGTTTACCGATGTCAGTAATTGACGATCCCACCATCAAAAAAATTTGAATTCGCCTCAAAAAAAAAAAAAAGACTTTCCAATTTGAAGATTGAGTTTTAATTTAACGGAATAAAATAGAAAATGGAATGGGGTTTCTTTTATTTTGCGTAGTCAATTTATTTACAAATTCCAAACATTTCTATTTTATTAATTTAATTAGTAAAAATCACCTCATGTTTTCATTTAGATGGAAAATCCATTCTATTCTAAAAATAGATTTTTTTAATATATCTGTAATTCGCTCCATAATTATTTCGAAATTGGAAATATCGAATTCTATTTTTTAAAGAAAGAATGAGATTAGTTTAATAACTATATCTGCAGTAATTTATACTATACTATACCTGGTAGGATTTAATTCAATTAGGAACCTTTTCTAAAATATAAAAATAATAATAAAAGAGTTTTTCCTGGTCGGATCAAGAAGGTCATGAGAAAACAATTCGATTTTTTTATCTCTAATTTTACATACAATGGATTTGCCGGGACCAATACATGATTTTCTTTCCGTTTTTCTCGGATTAGGTCTTATATTAGGAGGGCTAGGGGTGGTATTCCTTACTAACCCAATTTATTCGGCCTTTTCATTAGGATTCGTTCTTGTTTGTATATCCTTATTCTATATTTTATCAAACGCCCATTTTGTAGCTGCTACACAACTCCTTATTTATGTGGGAGCTATAAATGTTTTAATTTTATTTGCTGTGATGTTCCTGAATGATTCAGAATATTACAATGATTTTCATCTGTGGACTGTTAGAGATGGGATTACCTCCTTAGTTTGTACAAGTATTTTTGTTTCACTAATTACTATTATTCCAGATACATCATGGTACGGGATTATTTGGACTACAAGAAAAAATCAAATTATAGAGCAAGATTTGATAAGTAATGGTCAACAACTTGGAATTAATTTATCAACAGATTTTTTTCTTCCATTTGAATTTATTTCAATAATTCTTTTACTTGCTTTGATAGGCGCCATTGCAATGGCTCGTCGGTAAAAAATCTTATAATTTGAAACCATAATCAAAATTCACCTTTGTTCTATCTTATCACATCTATTTTACTTCAATTGGATTTGCTTCTATTTGAAGATTATTCATCTATAAATTTTATTATTTGATTTATTACAGTATTTTTTACAGTATCTTTTTTTTTTTTTTTTATTCAATCTTTGTAATATTCTTATTCTAGTCAATCCAATCTCTTAATGTTGAATTATTGTTCCTGTTGAAATAAAGAAGCGAAATTTGTAATAAGGAGTTGGTCGATGATGCTCGAACATGTACTTGTTTTGAGTGCCTATTTATTTTCTATCGGTATCTATGGATTGATCACGAGTCGAAATATGGTTAGGGCCCTTATGTGCCTTGAACTTATTTTGAATGCTGTTAATATCAATTTTGTAACATTTTCTGATTTTTTTGATAGTCGACAATTAAAAGGAAATATTTTTTCCATTTTTGTTATAGCTATTGCAGCAGCTGAAGCGGCTATCGGGCTGGCTATTGTTTCGTCAATTTATCGTAACAGAAAATCCATCCGTATCAATCAATCTAATTTGTTGAATAAGTAATCTTAAAAAATGGAATATTCATTAACTCAAATTGGCATACATGATATGTAAGATATCAAACATGTTTATGAAAACGTAAGAAATTAAAGTATCTTAGTTCTTTCATGAATTGATTTGGAATCGGAATTTTGAAAAGAAAATTTCTGGTAAATCATTGATTCATCTGGTATCTAAATATATGATTCAGTTATACATTGACTAGATTGAAAATTTATGACGTTCAAAAAAAATTTATAGATCCAATGTCACATTCAGTAAAGATTTATGATACATGTATAGGGTGTACTCAATGTGTCCGAGCTTGTCCTACAGATGTATTAGAAATGATACCGTGGGACGGATGTAAAGCGAAACAAATTGCTTCTGCTCCACGAACGGAGGATTGTGTTGGTTGTAAGAGATGTGAATCCGCTTGTCCGACGGATTTCTTGAGTGTTCGAGTTTATTTATGGCATGAAACAACTCGAAGTATGGGTCTAGCTTATTGATCTTTTCTATAAAAATCCACTTGAATAGATTTGATTTGTTGTTTACCGACAAAAACCCGTGCCCTATAAATTGTTAATTTATAGGGCACGGGTTTTTGTGGTCCAAGCGTATCTTGTATTTACCACGAATTCTTTTCCTTGGTTAACATTATTTGTAGTTTTCCCGATATCTGCGGGTTTTTTAATTTTCTTTTTACCTCATAGAGGTAATAAGGTAATTCGCTGGTATGCTATAAGTATTTCTATTTTAGAGCTCCTTTTAATGACTTATATATTTTCGTATTATTTCAAATTGGATGATCCATTAATACAATTAACAGAGAGTTCTAAATGGATCAATTTTTTGAATTTTTACTGGAGATTGGGAATAGATGGGATCTCTTTAGGACCTATTTTTTTGACCGGATTTATCACTACTTTAGCTACTTTAGCGGCTCGGCCAGTTACCCGGGATTCTCGCTTATTCTATTTTCTGATGTTAGCAATGTATAGTGGTCAAATAGGATTATTTTCTTCTCAAGATCTTTTACTTTTTTTCATCATGTGGGAATTAGAATTAATTCCCGTTTATCTACTTTTATCCATGTGGGGGGGAAAGAAACGTCTATATTCAGCTACAAAGTTTATTTTGTATACTGCAGGAAGCTCCGTTTTTTTATTAATGGGAGCCTTGGGTATTGCTTTATATGGTTCCAATGAACCAACATTCAATTTTGAAACATCAGCCAATCAACCATATCCCGCGGTCCTAGAAATATTATTCTATATTGGATTTCTTGTTGCTTTTGCTGTCAAATCGCCGATTATACCCTTACATACATGGTTACCGGACACCCACGGAGAAGCACATTACAGTACTTGTATGCTTTTAGCCGGAATCTTATTAAAAATGGGAGCGTACGGATTAGTTCGAATCAATATGGAATTGTTACCCCACGCCCATTCTATATTTTCCCCTTGGTTAATAATAGTAGGTGCAATGCAAATAATCTATGCAGCTTCAACATCTTCTGGTCAGCGAAATTTAAAAAAAAGAATAGCCTATTCTTCTGTATCTCATATGGGTTTCATAATTATAGGAATTTACTCTATAAGTGATATGGGACTCAATGGGGCCATTTTACAAATAATATCACATGGATTTATTGGCGCTGCACTTTTTTTCTTGGCCGGAACAAGTTATGATAGAATACGTCTTGTTTATCTTGACGAAATGGGCGGAATGGCTACTCCAATGCCAAAAATATTCACACTATTCAATATCTTATCACTAGCTTCCCTTGCATTACCGGGCATGAGTGGTTTTTTTTCGGAATTGATAGTCTTTTTGGGGATACTTACCACAGAAAAATATCTTTTAATGTCAAAAATAATAATTTCTTTTGTAATGGCAGTTGGAATGCTATTAACTCCTCTTTATTTATTATCAATGTTACGTCAGATGTTCTATGGATACAAGTTATTTAATGGCCTAAACTCTTATTGTTTTGATTCTGGGCCGCGGGAATTATTTGTTTCCATTTCGATCCTTCTGCCTGTAATAAGTATTGGTATTTACCCGGATTTTATTTTCTCACTATCAGTTGAGAAAGTCGAAACTATCATGTTGACCTATTTTTCTAGGTAATTTCAAAATCAAAAAATGTTTCAAAATAAAATGTAAACGCAATTGCATGATTTTCAAAATAGAAAATCGTTATACAATGCAAAAACACTTCTTTCTTCTGTTAATTTTCAATTTTACAAATTGAAAAAAAAAAAATGAATTGTAACTACATATCTTTATATCTTTGGCATTTGTGAGAACCTTTTGAATCACTCTATTACTTGATTCAAAAGGTTCTCAAATATTTACTGTATTTACTGGAAGCTTCTTCTTCTATATATGCTAGCCTACGGATGTTAAGACACCTTCCCTTCTTCTCAATTCGATGGTAATGGCAATGAACCATAACTATGTAGTCCTATTCCTAATAAATTAACCCCAAAATAGCATATCCAAATTATAAGAAAACCAATAGAAGCGACAATTGCGGAATTAAAGGATTCAAAATTTTTTCGAATATGGAAATAACTCGCAAATATGGTCCAAGTAATAACTGCCCAAGTTTCCTTTGGGTCCCAATTCCAATATGATCCCCATGCTTCATTGGCCCAGACTGCTCCTGAAAGAATTCCTATGGTTAAAAAGATAAATCCTATACTAATCATACGATAACCCCAATGATCTAATTGTTGAATCAATTGAAACTTATAATAATTCCGAGAAGGAACAAAGGAATTATTTTTTAAAAAATTGGATTTTTTATTGGATTTTTGCGTCGTGTATTGGATCTGATCAAAGGGAAATAAATTAATTAATAAACTATTCCTTTTATTAAAAAATCTTATGACTTTTCGAAATCTAATGACTAAAAGTGCTACTGCTAATAATGATCCACATAAAAGAGCTGCATAGCTCAATATCATCATACTTACGTGCATCATTAACCATTGGGATTGAAGAGCAGGTATTAAGATTTCGGATTGATGCATGTTAGTTAAAAGCCCTGAAGTAGTAAAGCCTTGGGTAAAAAAAGTACTGGGGGCGATTATTGAGCTTAAATAATTTTTATGTTTTTTAAAATACGGAATTATATGAATAATAGAAAAACCCCATGAAAGAAAAATCAAAGATTCATATAAATTACTTACTGGTAAATGACCCGAATAAATCCAACGAGTAACTAATACGCCTGTTATACAGAAAAAAGTAGTTATCATGCCCTTGTCGGATGAATCGGATAGTCCTACAAATTCATCGACTAAGAAACTTATAAAATGAATTATAATTACAATCGAAACGACCGAAAAAGATATATGAGTTAATATATGTTCTAAAGTCGAAAATATCATAATAATTTTTAAATTTAAAATAAAAGAAAAAGAGGGAAATTCCCTCAATTTTTTGAATTTCAATCAGAAATTCAATTCATTATAGAACTTATTCTATGTTTTTGAAAATGAAAACATATTATGCCGCCACTCGGACTCGAACCGAGATGCTCTAGCACTGCTTCCTAAGAGCAGCGTGTCTACCGATTTCACCATAGCGGCTTCCTCAAAATCATATTAACCAATTTTTATTTAATTGTCGAGTTTGAAAGAACCAACGCAATGCACTAGTGTTTTAAGAAACACTGCAGTTAATGAATAATAAATTCAAATTTCTTTAAGTAAATTCAATTAAAAGAAGGATTTTGACCGTACCACTAAGGATATTTATCCTTATGTTAAGGATCTTTATTTCAATTTAGTTTGTCAATTTTCGTTGACTTAATGATCGTGTTTTTTTTTGGATTACAATTTCAGTATGACATTTAATATTTAATTTAATGTATTTCCGGAAATGTTATCGTAATTATTAGATTTTCATTCTATAGAGAAATTTTTATTAAGATTTTGACATTCAATTATCTATTGCTTTGCGCATACCCTCTAAGAAAAACAGGTTTGCATTCTATGTTCCCTAACGTAAAAAAATCTTACGTAATTGACTTGAGAAATTTTTCAGCACAAACGATCTATTTGAATTTTTCATTTTAGATCATTCAAAATTAACACATTGTTAGCTACCTAAATATTAAATTAAATGGGAAATATTTTTTTAGTAATTAGTCAAAAAAGTGTACCTAATTTAGAAATTCTATTTTCAAATTCGAATGAAACTACTAATGAATTTATTAAATAGAATTATCTAAAAGACATCCTATGGAAAAACATTTTAGTGACTTTTTTTATCCTATGTCTAGATAAAGTAAAAGTGTCAATCCAATAACCTAATATTTTCTCTAACTATAATGGAAATGACAAAATCATTTGCAAAAGGAACTAGTTACTACTTCTGAATAAAAAAAATCATTTTGATTTTTTTTATTCACTATTTTATTTTGATTTTGATATGCTGATAGAATTCTTTATCCTTTGTCTATATATATCAAATTTGGCCATCGAAAATAATAGAAATTTTCATTTTTTTTAATAACTATTTTTGTCACTAATAGGATCATCATAGCATTTGAACGATTCTAACTTTTGGATTTGAATATGTGAAGTATTTTGAAAATATTTTTCACTAAAAATTAAGAATAGAAATTTCGAGAATTGTATGTAAATTTTCGATATCTTTATTATTTATTATATTATAAATATTATTAGTATTAGTTTTTGACTGACTTCTTAAAAAATAGAAAATAGTTGATGAATCAGAAACAAGAAAGAATAAAAAAGAAGATTTTTTATGGAACATACATATCAATATTCATGGATCATACCTTTTATTACACTGCCCGCTCCTTTCTTAATAGGAGGTGGACTTTTGCTTTTTCCGGAGGCAACAAAAAAACTTCGTCGTATATGGGCTTTTCCGAGTGTTTTAGTCTTAAGTATAGTTATGATTTTTTCAGTCGATCTTTCTCTTCAACAAATAAATAGCAGTTCTATCTATCAATATGTATGGTCTTGGACTATCAATAATGATTTTTCTTTAGAGTTTGGATTATTTATTGACTCACTTACTTCTATTTTGTCAATATTAATTAGTACGATTGGAATTCTGGTTCTTATTTATAGTGACAATTATATGTTTCATGATCAAGGCTATTTGAGATTTTTTGCTTATATGAGTTTTTTCAATACTTCAATGTTGGGGTTGGTTACTAGCTCGAATTTGATACAAATTTATATTTTTTGGGAATTGGTTGGAATGTGTTCTTATCTATTAATAGGGTTTTGGTTTACACGACCTATTGCATCAAATGCTTGTCAAAAAGCATTTGTAACTAATCGTGTAGGGGATTTTGGTTTATTATTAGGAATTTTAGGTCTTTATTGGATAACGGGCAGTTTCGAATTTCGGGATTTGTTCGAAATATTCAAATTCAATATGATTTCTAACAATAACAATCACGTTAATCTTTTATTTGTTATTTTGTGTACCTTTCTATTATTTTCTGGCGCTATTGCTAAATCCGCCCAATTTCCCCTGCATATATGGTTACCGGATGCCATGGAAGGCCCTACTCCTATTTCGGCTCTCATACATGCTGCTACTATGGTAGCCGCTGGAGTTTTTCTTGTAGCTAGACTTCTTCCTCTCTTCGTAATTATACCTTACATAATGAATCTAATAACTTTGATAGGTATAATAACAATACTATTAGGAGCTACTTTAGCTCTTGCTCAAAAAGATATTAAGAAAAGTTTAGCCTATTCTACAATGTCTCAATTAGGTTATATGATGTTAGCTCTAGGTATGGGGTCGCATCGAGCTGCTTTATTTCATTTGATTACTCATGCCTATTCAAAAGCATTGTTATTTTTAGGATCGGGATCTATTATCCATTCAATGGAAGCTATTGTTGGTTATTCTCCCGATAAGAGCCAAAATATGAGTCTTATGGGGGGTTTAATAAAACATGTTCCAATTACAAGAACGGCTTTTTTAGTAGGAACCCTTTCGCTTTGTGGTATTCCCCCTCTCGCCTGTTTTTGGTCAAAAGATGAGATTCTTAATGATAGTTGGTTGTATTCGCCTATTTTTGCGATACTAGCTTATTTCACAGCAGGATTAACTGCGTTTTATATGTTTCGAGTTTATTTACTTACTTTTGAAGGACATTTCAATGTTTATTTTCACAATTACAGCAGCAAAACAAATAGCTCATTCTATGAAATATCTTTATGGGGTAAAGAAGAAGAAAAAATGTTTCAAAAAATTTTTTTAGTCAAAATGAATAATGATGAAATGAATACTAATGAAATGAATACTAATGAAGGGGCTTCTTTTTTTTCGCGGAAAATATATAAAATTAATGGCAGTGTAATAAATAGTGTACGGCCTTTTACTTTTATTAGTATTAATCATTTTCGCATTAAAAATCTTTTTTCTTACCCCCACGAATCAGATAATACTATGTTATTTCCCATCCTTGTTTTGGTACTATTGACTTTGTTTATTGGAGGTATAGGAATTCCTTTTAATCAATTCAATCAAGAAGGAATCCATTTGGATATATTATCTAAACTATTAACTCCGTCTTTAAACCTTTTGCATCACAATGTAAATAATTCTCTGGATTGGTATGAATTTTTCACAAATGTAACTTTTTCAGTCGGAATAGCTTATTTCGGAATATTTATAGCATGTTCTTTATATAAGCCTCTCTATTCATCTTTACAAGATTTGAACTTCCTCAATTCGCTTGCTAAAAAAGGTCCTACGAGAATTTTTCGGGACAAAATGATAAATATCATCTATTATTGGTGTTATAACCGTGGTTATATAGATGCTTTGTACGCAATATCTTTAACAAAAGGAGTAAGAAGATTCGGGGAAATAGTTGATTTTTTTGATAAACGAGTAATTGAGGGAATTATTAATGGAGTTGGTCTTGCGAATTTCTTTGGAGCCGAAGGGATTAAATATGTAGGAGGAGGTCGCATTTCTTCTTATCTTTTATTGTATTTATTTTATGTATTGATATTTTTACTAATTTATTACTTTCTTTTCTAAAATCAGTAGATTCCTTATCCATAGTTTCAACTCTCTTTCTTAACTCGTTACTTATCTTTTGCTTTTGTTCTTTATTATTGTAATACCAATAATTAGATAATTTTTCCGAGCATAATTTTTGTGTAGTGAATAGGGATATTTTTCTTTCTATCATTTCAAAAAAAGTTGATAAACTGGGTAGCGACGTAAAAGATATTCTTTCTTTTCCATCACTTATACATGGATAAAAAAAATATTGTGACATTTCTTTTCTTACAGCATTCTCAATATTATCATTTTTGATATATCTAAATGGTCGATTCCAGCGTTTATAGTCGAAAAGAATAGTTCCAAGCGGTTTTTCAAACCAGAAGAGATCTTTATTTTTTTTATCTATCAATATTTCTAACTGCGAATTTTCTTGATTCCCATTCAGATAAAAAGTTTCATAAACAGGTCTATTTTTATAGCATGTCTCTTGAAAGTGAAAATGGAATTCATCCTTTGTTTTTTCCTTTCCATTCACTCGGATCTCTT